CCACCTTTTGCAGGATTATTGCCAATGTAATCATAAAAAGTTAATTTTTCGGGAATTTTAGACCAAGCTTCGGATAAATTTTGATTTTCGGCTAGCCCGGCACTAACTCTTCGATATATTTCTTGCTGGAAGTATCCTTGATCCCATTGATAACGAGTGGGACCAAATAATTCAATCGGGGTAGTTGCTGAACCATACCACATAGTTCCAGCAACAACAAACGCTGCAAAAAATACAGCAGCGATACTACTGGAAAGGACAGTTTCAATATTTCCCATACGTAATCCTTTGTATAAACGTTGGGGCGGACGGACGCTAAGATGAAATAGGCCCGCCAATATGCCCAATGTACCCGCTGCAATATGATGAGAAGCTATTCCTCCCGGAACAAAGGGATCAAAACCTTCCACACCCCATGCTGGACTTACTGGTTGTACCTTTCCAGTTAATCCATAAGGATCGGAGACCCATATTCCGGGACCATACAATCCGGTTACATGAAAAGCGCCAAACCCAAAGCAAGCTACCCCTGAGAGAAATAAATGAATTCCAAAGATCTTGGGCAAATCCAAAGATGGTTTTCCTGTACGCTCATCAAAAAATATTTCTAGATCCCAATACACCCAATGCCAAATAGCTGCTAAGAAACACAAGCCAGAAAACACAATATGTGCCCCAGCCACACCTTCATAACTCCAAATACCCGGATTGCTTATAGTTATTCCTGTGATATTCCAACCACCCCACGAATTGGTTATTCCTAAACGAGTCATGAACGGTATAACGAACATACCTTGTCTCCACATCGGATCAAGAACGGGGTCAGAGGGATCAAAAACTGCTAATTCATATAGAGCCATCGAACCAGCCCAACCAGCAACCAACGCTGTATGCATTATATGGACAGACAGCAAACGACCGGGATCATTCAATACGACGGTATGAACACGATACCAAGGCAAACCCATGGAAATACCCCTTTAGTCACGAAAAATAAACACTATGTAACTTTATTGCACTGGAAAAACTATGTTATGGATCTCCCTTTTTAAGTGGAGAAAGAATTACTATTTTTTTTTCTATTATTTTTTTTAGTATTTTAGTAATAATATAACAATTCTGTTTGTAGGAACAAAAAAAAGAGAAGCAAATCTATTTTATACCCGATAAGTACCAATACGCAACGGGTAGCTGACTCCATTTTCTATGAACGAACACATAGAAATTTGTTCATCATTCAAAGGACTTATTCGTAATAATTTGACTCTATTCGATTTGTCTTCCTTAATATTTTATATATTTCTTTTTTCTATTTTTAGAAAATTTTTCTAAATTCTAAATAGAAATTCTAATAGAAATCCACGTATAAAATATTACAAAATATTACGAAAATATTAGTAAATTATAAAGGTCAATATTCTTAAAACAAAAAATTCATTGTTACGTTTTCATCTCAAAGTGAAATAGAGTACTTAATCTTTTTTCTTTCATTTAATGCCTATTGGTGTCCCAAAAGTCCCTTTTCGACATCCTGGAGAAGACGATTCACTTTGGATTGACTTATAGTGCGACTTGTAAGATATATTGGGTCATACGGAATTCCCCCGTTCTCTCACCCGATTGAGATATCCCTCTGTTTCGCCCAAGAAAGATTGATTAAATCATCAAAAATTTGAAGCGTGAAGTGCAATCAAGTTCAATTAAATCTATGCTTTTGAGGTACTCAAATTAATATTATCAATTAGAATACTTTATGGTTGCCTTGTTTAGACCAACAAAATGAAATATCGAGACTCCGTTTAGCAAATCCAATTGGTAATATATCTATTATCATTACTACTTGTATCATATTCTATATTAGAAATTTTTTATAAATTTTGATTCGAACTGAAAATCATATTCAATCGAATAAAATAATATAATGAATACGTCAAATATTTGACAGAAACGTTAAATGAATTAAAAAAAACGAAATTGTAACAAAAAGACGCGGTATTAGAGCATTTGCCCTATATGTGCAAATAAAAATCGGGCAGATCTTTACTCGGAGTAGAGCACAAACCTAAAAGAATTGAAGAAGCCCACTCAGGAACAAGAGAATGCCATCGTGATTTGAATTCAATCACAATGAACGAATACATCAATAAGAAGTTAATTTGATAAGTTTAATTAATTTTTTTGTAAGTAAACGTGTCAAAACTCATCTTTCTTAAAAAATAGAAGAAAAGCCCCCGCATTCAAAATAAAGATTCAAAATAAAGGTTAACAAAGTACTCACTATCAAAAAAAAGCAAGGCTAGAATCTAAACATTGATTCTTTTTTTTTTATTTTCGTTATTTTTGGCGAACCGTATGCATCAAAAGGTGCATGTACGGTTTCTAGAGGATAGAATTTTATCCTAATCAACCGACTTTATCGAGAAAGGTTACTTTTTTTAGGTCAAGGTGTTGATAGTGAGATCTCGAATCAACTTATTGGTCTTATGGTATATCTGAGTATAGAGAGCGAGACCAAAGATTTGTATTTGTTTATAAACTCTCCTGGCGGATGGGTAATACCCGGAGTAGCTATTTATGATACTATGCAATTTGTGCGACCAGATGTACAAACAATATGCATGGGATTAGCTGCTTCAATGGGATCTTTTATTCTGGTCGGAGGAAAAATTACCAAACGTTTAGCATTCCCTCATGCTTGGCGCCAATGGGTTTTTATTTGAAAGAAAAAAAACTATGCCTTCGCCATATGAAATATAAATATTAAGTAATAATAGCATGGCATTTCGAATTCGATATAGATATAAGAAATTTTTTTTAAACATTAAATTATGTATCGAAAGAGTCGTATGGGATATTAAGGGCCTTTCTGATTTTATTCTATCAGGAACCTCTTTCAGCGTCACAAACATTTTTGTTTTCGCACCGGAGGGCTCTTAACACTATTTATGTTATGAAAGAGTACAAAAAAAATTATGAAAGAATACAAAAAAAAGGTTCTATTATTATTTAATATAATATTATTTTTTTTTTCAACTAAAAAAAAAAGAAACTTTGGGATTGCTAAATCACTGATAAAATAAAGCAACGGGACCACCATAGTATTTTTGCTTTTTACCTCTTCCCAAGGAAAGGGTGGTTATTGGAGCATTTGCTGATTTAAGCCTAGATTTTTTTCGATGAAAGGTAAAATAAAAGTGAATTCTAGTGTGAAGCCGTATGCAATGTACAAACAATAACAATGCCTGTACGGTTGTTCAATTCTATCGTATTTTCTTATTCTTTTTTATCTCTTCCCGGACCCTTCTTATTTATTATATTTCTATTATTTATATTTATATTATGGGAGCTAGACTAAACCTTTTTTTCTTATATGATCAGGGTAATGATTCATCAACCTATTGCTGGTTTTTATCAGGCACAAATAGCAGAATTTGTCCTGGAAGCAGAAGAACTACTGAAACTGCGTGAAATCATCACAAGGATTTATGCACAAAGAACGGGAAAACCCTTATGGGTTGTATCCGAAGACATGGAAAGAGATGTTTTTATGTCAGCAACAGAAGCCCAAGCTCATGGAATTGTTGATCTTATAGCAGTTGCATAAGAAATAGAAGAAATTTCATGCAAATCGCGATTTGATATTTTTTTTTACCGAAATTTCGATTTAATATTCTATTAATTTAATATTCTATTATTTAATATAGAAAAAATTCAGAATCATACGGTTACGATCGATCTAAACCAGCCCATTATGCATACGATTCAAAATGCCAACTATTAAACAACTTATTAGAAACACACGACAGCCAATTAGAAACGTTACCAAATCCCCCGCTCTTGGGGGATGTCCTCAGCGCCGAGGAACATGTACTAGGGTGTATGTGCGACTTGTTTAGATCATGAGCTTGGACAAAAGAGACAAAAGAAAGAAAAAATTTTTCCACTATCTGTGTCAGTACGGATGAATAGGATAGAATAGAAGAATGCCTTTCATTATCTAAAAAAAAAAAAAAGATCTATCACATTCGTCTATTGTGTATCAAATTTATGGTTTCATTGGTGCAAATTCAATCACCTCAATTTTCAATTTAAAACAAGAAAGAATTTCCCATTGGTAACAAATGATTATCCATTAAGCAGGGAAAATTTTATTAAAAGTTAACAGGCTGAAAATTTATGCCCCTACTCTTGCAAGAACGGACTAAGAGGGTCAACAAATTAGCTAATCCTCATAATTAACTACCGTTACTATAATAGATAGATTTCCTTGTGAAAGACCTATTACTGGAGAATTCACAGGTAGAGCAAAAGAATGTGAACTGTACACGTTAACAATAGCATTGATTCAATGATTAAATGCAGGAGGGGCTCCGGTGTATAGAGAAGACCTCACCGTTTAAGAAGTAACCATAGAAACTATGGAACCCACTATTTATCTATTTCTATTTACTGCTTATTTATTATATTTTTGTTTGTGTTTGAGACCTAATATCAATAAAGTTTCTTATTCTTATTTCGAGACGAAATGTCTCCAAAAAAAAAAAAAGAAAAAATCGTGGTTGGGAAGGTTATAGTAGCAAAAGCCGTTGGAATTATTATTTTATACATTGGAAAAATCCGTTTTGTTATTATAGAAAAGGGGAAAAAGAATAACTGAAAGAAAAGAAACCAATTAGTTATTCATCAAAGTTTCGTGTACTCAATGACCAGAATTAGACGAGGATATATAGCCCGGAGACGTAGAACAAAAATTCGTTTATTCGTATCAAGCTTTCGCGGGGCTCATTCAAGACTTACTCGAAGTATTACTCAACAAAAAATAAGAGCTTTGGTTTCGGCCCATCGGGATAGAGATAGACAGAAAAGAACTTTTCGTCGTTTGTGGGTCACTCGGATAAATGCAATAATTCGCGAAAACAGGGTATCCTATAGTTATAGCAGATTAATAAATAATCTGTACAAGAGACAATTGCTTCTTAATCGTAAAATACTTGCACAAATAGCTATATTAAATAGGAATTGTCTTTATACGATTTCCAATGACATTAGAAAATAAGGAAATTGTAAGGAATCCATAGAATTTTTTACATGGAATTTCTTGAAAAGAAATTCCGGGAAGATAGAATAGAAATGAAAGTAGAATAGAAACTCGTACGATAAAATATGATGATAATATGATCAAGTAAAGTAGTCAAACTAAACAAAACATTCAATAAAAAAAACGTTTCTTCTACCCCAATTCGTTTTTTTTTCTTACGACACGAAAATCAAATTTTGATTTTCATTTTTTTTTGAACAAAACATCAATCTATGGTTCAATTCGAATTGGAATTGTGATCCCATTTCAATTTGAGTAAGCCTATTTTGCTTGCTGGTTCTAAGATCAGTAGTTAGAGTGACCAACTCGCTTTTTTTCAAATTGTTTTTCATTATTAAGAAAAGGTAACAAAGATAAAATACGAGCTTGTTTTATAGCAATAGTAATTAATCGTTGTTGTTTTAAACTCAATCTATTCACCCGTCTAGATAATATTTTTCCTTGTTCACTAATAAATCGACTAATTAAACTCATGTTTCTATAATCAATTCGATCCCCCGATTGGATCGGGGGCAAACGCTTACGAAAAGATCGCTTGGACTTAGGTAAAAGTCGTTTGGATTTATCCATGGTTTGTTTATTCCTTATTTCAAAAATCCTATTTCGTTCAATTGGATCAAAAATGATTTCGAATTCAGAAATAGGATTTGTTTTTTTTTTATTTAATTTATATTTTATATATATATATTTAATTATATATTGAATATTTATTATTTAATATTTATTGAATATTTATTATTTAATATATATTTTTTTTAATTATATTCAATTTTAATTAAATAATTAATATTTAATTATTTTAATTTTTATTATTTTAATTATATATTTCTATTAATATAATAATTAATATAATAATATTCTATTTAATAGAATATTTTAATTAATAGAATATATTCCTATTCAATAGAATATATTTCTCTATTTATTTAAAATATTTATTTAAAATCTAGTTATTTCTATTTATCTATATATAGAAATAGATATAATTCGAATTTCGAATATATATTAGCGTAATATATTATAGGATAATATATTCTATGCATAATATATTTATTATATTATAGTAAGATACTATATATTCGATAAGATTCTATAGTATTCTTTCTATACTATATTATTCTATACTTAATATCTTCTTTATATCATTGTCATCTTCCTTGAAAGGGTGACACGCAAGCGATAGATTCCATCTATTTCTTTATCTCCCCGTGAATTGTATGTTTGTAACAATAGGGACAGAATTTTCTCAATTCCAATCGACTGGGCGTATTGTGTCGATTCTTTTGCGTAATATATCTCGAAATGCCTGTTGATTTATTATTAACACTCTTTCGAACACAACCGGTACATTCTAAAATAATCCTTACTCGAACATCTTTCCCCTTGGCCATAAACCTCCTTGGGATTTTTTATTCATTCAACTCTTCTATTTTCCGATCTGAAGGAACGAAGAAAGGAAGGAAAAAGAAGTGAAGTTGCTAACTCGAAATCCAAATTATCAAAAATTTCATTGCAACTAATATAGTTCTAATTATATTAATAATAAGTAATACAAAGATTTTAAACTCTATCTCAATTCGAAGTTTCGGTGAGAATCACAGTAATTCATTTAAGCGTCTTGTAGAATACTGTTACACTAACTACATTTCTAACTACCTTCTCTTAATTTTAATTTAATTGAAGTTACTTTCACTGGAAGCGCGGACCCTGAGTTCCGAGTTTTACTGAAGTTGAATCCACTTTTTTTTTTATTTTCTAACTTATTCAAATTAAATAAAAAAAAAGAGGAGGGGGGGTAGTAATCACAGATATTTAATTGTATCTCTAATCTTCTTCACCCTCTCCCCCACGTGTTGATAACTAGAATGAAAAAAAAGGCAATGTCAATCCATCGGGGAAAAAACGATTGATCTCTATCAATAGGCCTGCTAAAGACGCAAACCATAGAGTACTTATTAACGGTGCCACGGATAGATATGTTTTTAGATCTCGCATTTTGAATCCTCCTTCTTTATTGTTTCTTTATTGTAATAACTACTCTTTATTTTATTCTAATACATAATTCTAATAGATACAGAATCCGATTCTATGTAATTCAAGGCAACTTGCATTTGTTTTGTACACGGAATCTCTAATTCAAATTAAAATAAAATGTACAACAATTTCATAGATAAGATTTTCCTTTTCTTAAAAAAGAAACCGCAGCCCTTTTTTTTTCTCGAGCATTAACGAAATTTGCGTAAGTTTCTTATTATATAATATATGATATGAGATCAAAAAGAAAAAATGATAATGATAATGGATATCAAAATGAAATAAAGTATGTGGAAAACAAAACAGGTATTCTTTACAATAACATTATAAATGAATTACAAAGGGATGTAGCGCAGCTTGGTAGCGCATTTGTTTTGGGTACAAAATGTCACGGGTTCAAATCCTGTCATCCCTATCGATTACTTCGTCTCTGAGCAATAACAAAGGATCAATTGAGATTAATTAAAATTGAAAATGGGACATACTCTCAATTTTTAATATATATCATATTCTCTATATATAGTATAAGCATTCAAAATCGAGTAGAGGTAAAAAAAGACTCTTTTTTACTTACAGTCTCCTTTTTTGTGATTGAGACAAGAAAGCGCTCTTAGTTCAGTTCGGTAGAACGTGGGTCTCCAAAACCCAATGTCGTAGGTTCAAATCCTACAGAGCGTGATTCTCTTTTTGGTTTGTTAGTTCAAAATTTATACGGAAAAATAGAAGAGCACTCTGAATTTGACCTCCTCCTTTCTTTAATCCGAAGAAGGTCAAAAAAAGCACGGTGTTAATTAATATTAATCAAAGGTCCAACTGATCACCACGTCTATATTGTAAATATGCAGTTACAAATAATCCCGCCAAAGTAATAGGAATTAGCCCCAAGACAATTCCAAAGAGCAAAACTTCAATCATTTCAATTTTTTTTGAAAAAGGGAAAAAGAGAGGTAATATCTATCCTTAAATATTAAGCCATATTGACCAGAAATCTCAATAACCAAGAATTGGAAACGGACACGGTAAAGAACTAGAGACTAGGTGGAATACTACAGAAAATTTTTGTTTTGTTTTTATAAACTGTTCATTCAATTAATTTCAAATAAGTCGTATCTTGCTCAGACCAATAAATAGAACTGAGGTTATAGTTAAAGCAGCTAGTAGAAAACCGAAAAAACTAGTTATAGTAGGCATGAAGGAGCTAAATAAACTTTTTTATACATATGCTTGTAAAGCAAAAGCACTTTCCTAAGTTCAATTTTTTGAAAGATAGGAGCATAAAGAAAAATACAAAATGAAAGAATAAGTTCAATTGAGAATTTTTTTATTGATTTTTTTTATCAATCATTTATTAATCATTATCATAATAAATTTTCCACGGCACTAATAAAATAAGAGTGGTAGTGGTATAGATAGAAAAGGAAATCAATTTTTCATCTATACCATCTACTTAGACTTTCGTAATTCCGAATCAAATTAAGAGATTCATTAGTCAATTCTTGCGAAATAAAATAGAAAACAAATATTCTTAATATTAGAATAAATATTCTAGATTACTATATTAGTAGAATTAGATAATTAGTTGAATATATTCTATTTATATTAAATTGAAATTGTATTATATTTCTAGTTTTTATTATTTTTATTATATTAAATTAAAAATTGAAACTCTATTTCTATTAAATAGATAAATTGAAATTCTATTCTATTTCTAGTAAATTCTATTAATATTTAATTCTATTAAAATAATTAATATTAAAATATTTCTATTGAAAATTTCAAATTAAAATATTCAATTCTATTTTGAATTTTTTATTTGAAATTTTAACTAATTCTATTTTCAATTATATTACTTATTTATTATTCAAATTCTTTTTTATTTTATTAAATAAAATGAAAAACAATTCTATTATTCTATATAATAAATATTAATTCTATTATTAATTATTAAATTAATTAACTTTGAAATTAATTAATTTAATAATAAGTTGAATAACTTAATTAACTCATTAATTAAGTAATAAAATAATTAACTTAAAACTTACTAACTAATAAAACCTGTGATGTAGAACTTCAGTCAAAAAAACTTTCGTTGAATAACTACGGAAATCACTCCAAAATAAAATTGGAAAATCATTTCTAATTTCTATTTGCATAGTTTATTTTATTCTTTTAGTTTATGTTTATTTAGTGTTTATTTACTATTTACTTGTATATTTGTATCAAATTTGTATGGTTTTTTAGATTTTCAAATGAAAAAATAAATAAATAAAAGGTATTCTAGTAAAAATAGTAAAAGGTCTTATAAAGAGGTCATGTGTAATTTGAATTTAACTTATTAAATTTATTACTTGATTCATTTACATAATATCCCGAATAAGATAAGAAGAAAAAAAAGTATCACACGACCAAATCGCTCGAAAAAAATCAAAATTTTATTTTGTTTTTGTACAACTATATCCTACGATTACTAATCGTGATTATCCTTTTGTAGATTTTACATTTTTTTTCTTTCCGTATTCAAAAAAAACTTCTTTGTAATTAAGTGACAAGAAAGACCTTTTTGATCGAATACATAAATATATTCATCACGAATATTGATTATTCCGATTTTTTTTTTCGTTGTTCTCCCTCTTTCGTCGAATATTTCCTACTATGGGTACTTGTTAATGGATGACTAACCAATTCGTTAAAATGCAAAAAACAAGAAAAAAGTCTTCTTCTAAAACCAAAAAAAATTTGAGATTTAACATCTAATTGAATTACGGAAATATGATATGATAATCTTTTTCATGAATTATTGATTGTAACCCGTCGAATTCGCATTTTACCTGATTTATAATACACAGTTCTACAATAAAATAAAAAGAA